GAATAAATTGTATGAACTTAGATGAGTCAAATACGAATATTTCTATTCAATGATTTAACTTAATGAAAATGAATTTGTCCATTTAGATTGTATCCATGTGGGATAGTAATAAAGAAAAAGAACAAAAGAGTTTACAAAAAATATAAAAAAAAAGATTTCTAAAAAAAGGTTAAGGGTTAGGAGAGGGAGTTGAACTAGATATATGTAATTTAATGGATATAAGCTAACTTTTGTTGATGTTTCGAAGAAGGATTCTAGAATCCGATTGAATCTAAGATATGAATAGTTGGTTTCCGTTATGGAAGAAACGCATGTATATATGCATTGACTAGTTATATATGAATATCTAATTTATCCTACTACTGTGAATTTATATGAGGATTTCAATAGAAGCCCTTCCCTTTCGTCTGTGACTGTAAATTGAATAAATAAACAGATGAAATTAAGAAAAAGATTGAAGAATTCAAAGAATGGTTCGAAAGAAAGAAATGGAAGAACTATAAGAAGAACTAAAGTCATATGAATTTACAAAAACGCCATGGATAGAAAGGAAAAAAGAAACATCGAAGTAGTTCTGATGATTCAATAATATTATTACTTCAATTCAGAGTTCTTAGTTACTTCAACTGGATGAATCTTAACGATGCAATAATTAAGTCATAATTCATTGGTTGATTGTATCATTAACTATTTTTTTTGTGCGAGGAATTTATCATGAATCCACTGATTTCTGCTGCTTCCGTTATTGCTGCTGGATTGGCTGTAGGGCTTGCTTCTATTGGGCCCGGAGTTGGTCAAGGTACTGCTGCAGGCCAAGCTGTAGAAGGTATTGCAAGACAGCCCGAAGCAGAGGGAAAGATACGAGGTACTTTATTACTTAGTCTGGCTTTTATGGAAGCTTTAACAATTTATGGATTGGTTGTAGCATTAGCACTTTTATTTGCGAATCCTTTTGTTTAATCCTAGAAATATGAAAAATACTTCTTTCTTTTATTTCCTTGAAATTGCCGTTTGTTTTTTCGACTCTATTTAGAAATAAAAAAAAAAGAAACTAAATGAAAGGTTAAGTGATACAAAAATAACTCTGTTCGATTTTTTTAGTTTATCTATAAGAGGAGATCATATGAAAAATAGAACCGATTTTTTCGTTTCTTTAGGCCACTGGTCATCTGCCGGGGGTTTTGGGTTTAATACCGATATTTTAGCAACAAATCCAATAAATCTAAGTGTAGTGCTTGGTGTATTGATCTTTTTTGGAAAGGGAGTGTGTGCGAGTTGTTTATTTCAAGAATAGGCTGGATTCAACCAGCTGCGCTTTTTTCTTTATAATCTAGGAAAGAAAGGTGCATGATCTCGCGAATTACTTCTGAATAAATTAAGAAATCATATGGAAGAACCATAGCATTTCGTGATTTATTGGTAAATAAACTTTGATTCTCTATCAACCAATAATGCGGGACCATTAACATGGTTAAAGCTAAGCTGTTTGAAATCCAGATGCAGCATGGTACTCTTTCTACCGCTAATGATATTTTTTCTACCACTATGGGTAATAATACATAAATGGTTTCAAAATAAATAGTTGAAAATTTTTTCGATATAGAACACTCATGTCGATAAAACGATTTGAATCATTTATTGGAAAAATGGTATTTTACCCCCCTCTTTTTATTTTATTCAATGTTGGATCAATGACCTATATATAAAGATATCAAAGTAAGAAGAATTTTTTGGATTTGAAGAAAAAAAAGAAACAACTTTGCTGACAATTCCATATTTTTCAGAAGAGTCCTTCGAATATTATGGGATTAGTGATCCGTTTCGATATTTTTATTTTTGAATATGAACAGAGAAGAGAGGATAGGCTCATTACAAAAAAAGATATGGGAATTCCCCATAAGTAATTGAGCGTGAGAGCCAAATGAATCGAAAGATTCATGTTTGGTTCGGGAAGGGATCATGGAAGTTTTGAAATGAATGTCAAAATAATCTACTTTCATTAAGTGATTTATTAGATAATCGAAAACAGAGGATTTTGAATACTATTCGAAATTCAGAAGGGTTACGCAGAGAGGCCATTGAACAGCTGGAAAAAGCCCAATCTCACTTACAGAAAGTAAAAATGGAAGCGGATCAGTTTCGAGTGAATGGATACTCTGAGATAGAACGAGAAAAATCCAATTTGATTAATTCAACTTATAAGATTTTGGAACAATTAGAAAATTATAAGAACGAAACTATTCAGTTTGAACAACAAAGAGCGATTAATCAAGTCCAACGACGGGTTTTCCAACAAGCCTTACAAGGGGCTTTAGCAACTCTGAATAGTTGTTTGAACAACGAGTTACATTTACGTACTATCAGTGCCAATATTGGCATGTTTGGGGCGATGAAAGAAATAACCGATTAGTCCTTATACTGCAGGCATTCTTTTTTTTTGCTTTCAAAATTAAGAAATACTCATGGTAACTATTCGAGCCGACGAAATTAGTAATATTAT